TGCGTTACAAAATTTCGCTTTAGCCAATGATCCAATCAGAGGAATAATTGGAACTATTGTATCGAGTTTATTGGGAGCATTATTTAGTGGAAATGAATTTTCTAGCATTTGATTCCGCACCACTGCAGGATTTCGTCGAACACTTGAAAAGTAACTCAAAAAATCGAGGGAATGCTTGGATAATTGGTTTATACGGATACTTGCCGCGTGAGACCATACATCAAAATGACATTGCCATAAATTGACAAGGTAAGATTTCCATTTATTCATTAGAAGAGGTGTGTCTTTGGAAGCCAGAATTGATTTTCCTTGATATCTAACATAATGCATGAAAGGATCCTTGAAAAAGCATGGGATGACCGGAAAATCATTAGCAAAGACTTCGGCAAAATGTTCTATTTTTCTATATAAACAGAGTCGTTCAAAAAGGACTCCAGAAGATGTTAATCGTAAATGAGAAGATTGGTTACGGAGAAAAAGGAAGATGGATTCGTATTCACATATATAAGAATTATATAGGAATAAAAAGAATCTCGGATTACTTTTTGAAAAAATGGAAATATATTTATTTGTAATAATAAGACTGTTACAATTAGAATACTCATGAAGAAAGAACCGCAATAAATGCAAATAAGAAGCATCTTTCACCCGGTAACGAAGGGTTTGAACCAATATTTCCAGATGGGCAGGGTAGGGTATTAGTATATCCGCCGAATAATTTAAATGTGGGAACTTTTCCTCTAAAAAGGGAAATATTGAATGAATGGATCGTAAATTGTAAAATCTTACGATTTCTGCCCCTTCTAAATAAGATATTAATCGTAGATAAAATGGAATTTCCACAATGATTGCAAATCCTTCTGATAGAATTTTAGAATGCAAATTCTTGTTGTACCCAAAAAATGGATTTTGTTTAGAATCATTAGCAGAAATTATCAAATAATTCTGTTGACACATTGTAGTAATTAAGCGTTTTACAATCAGTAAACTAGATTTATTATCATAACCTATATTTTCCAACAACATGTATCTATTTAAACCATGAGCAAGTGCATAACTATATTCCCGAAAGATAAGTGGGTATAGGAAGTCATGTTGCCGAAATCTATCGAGTTCTAAATATCCTTGAAATTCCTCCATTTAAAATTAGATGGGGATAAGGGATTTCTTTTGGGTTATTAAATGACACATAGTACGATACAGTCAAAACAGGATATTATAGTAAGAAATAAATAGATATATACCCCGGAACCAGATAAGACTGATCGACGGACTCTTTAGCCTCTCCTTTTCCATCTAATTTAATTGGTTTATGTTCATTCGAGGATAACAAGATGGTTAGAAATCCTTTATTTGTTCAACCCAATCGCTCTTTTGATTTTGGAAAAAAGGATTTTTATCTTTATCAATAGACTGCTTTTTCTACACATTTACCCCCACACTCTAATGGAGAATAGCTACTAATAATTAGGATTTAAAAATAAATCGATGATCCACTTATGGGAAAAGCATTTCCCGCATCAAGGACTAATCTATTTTTAACGTTTAATTAGATCGGGTAATCGTTCAAATTAAGAACAGAAGCTCGTTTCTTTTTTTTTTTGTTTACCTATAATTGGAGCCATAGGGCTCTATCCATTTATTCACTTAACCCAAAATTTCATTTTATTTTTTTCGTCAAGAATTTAAACAAAGTTTTGAACCGATCCGCTAAGAATAAAATATTCTCAGAATTCCACATTGATACGACATGCTGCTTTTTCCATTCATTCCTTTGAGGATCAGTCGCGGTCTTACAAGCTCTAGAGATAGTATCGACGAAGACGTTGCTTCATACAAATGTGTAAAAATTGCCAGTCGCACTTAAAAGCCGAGTACTCTACCGTTGAGTTAGCAACCCCCCCCCCCCCAAAAAAAATGTGTAGATCCAATCGGAATAAAAAATTAGATTTAATTGCACACCGAAATCCAAATAGTAAAATAGCAAAAATATTGCTAATTGATTCTGAACATAAAAAAAATAATGAACATATTAGATGCAAATACACTGACTTCTAAAAATCTAGATTAAGATACGGATACGGATATGGATTAAGTCAAAATTGATGTACTACCACGGATTTAGTTCGTATCTTATCTTATCCATTATTATCTTATCCGTTTTTTTTTTCAATAAAATAAATAAATAATAAATAAATAAAGGCTTCTCGTATCCCAGCAAATCCGACGAATCCATCGTTTAAATAAAGTAAAATAAAAAAACCAAGTCCATAGATGGAACAGAGGGAAATAGATACATTTATTCATGATCGGATTATATTTGTTTGATACACTGTTGTCAATATGAATGTAAATCTTAAGAAAAGAACACAATGTGGAGAACCATAAATTAAAATAAAAAAAAAAATTAAATATTGAATTTTAAATTAATATAATAAAATATAAATTATACAAATAAAGAAAAAACTAATGACTTGTATTGAATTGGCACTAATTATATATGGATAATAAACATGGATACAAAAGGATGTAAGCGTAAGAATCAATATTCGTAGCAAAGTATCGCAATGCTTGGGTTTACTTAATCCATATAAGTAAAAAAAAAAATAAATCTTAAATCCCATTTGTTTTTTTTTATTTACTTGTTCATAACATAAAAAAAGTGAAAGTTTCAACTAAAAACCAACTAGTATTGAATTAGCAATAATGTAAATATTTTGGATTTAGAAATCCAACTACTTCGGTTATTCATTTGATCTTTTTTTCATCTGTCTTAAATTAAATGAATTTCTATCACTAAAATAAAAATTAATTTTTGTCGTTATAGAAGACGACATTTTTTAGTAGTAGACATTTTTTGGTAGTAATAATAAATAGGTATGAATAGAACAAAAGAGGGGGGGGGCGGTAGTATATAAAAGGTTATACAAAGTTATATAAGCCCCCTCTTTTGTTCTATTCATTAATTGAATTTAATCTGTTGATTAAGGCAAAGTTCCATAAAAACTCCCGCCTTCTTCGAAATATCATGAACAGTTCCCGTAGGTTGAGCGCCCCTTTCAAGGAAATATAGAATAGCAGGAACATTTAAATAGGTTTGATTCTTTAGCGGATCATAAAAGCCCACTTTCCGAAGAGCTCTTCCTTCTCTTCGGCATCGAGCATCAATTGCAACGATTCGATAAACCACCCATTGGGATAGATGTAGATGAATAATACCCCCCCTAGAAACGTATAAGAGGTTTTCTCCTCATACGGCTCAAGAAAATTCGAAATTATGTCTACGGATCGAATTTTAAATTTTTAATTAGTAATGTCAAATGGATCCATAAAATAATCAAATCAATTAAATATGAGTTAAGTACTTTTTATTATTCCTTATTCTTATCCGAAAAAGAAAATAAAATCATTTGTATTCGCATCCTCATAACTCAAGTTGGATAACTCGCTAATAACCCAAGGAAACCCTTTACTTTCGGTATTTCGTTTATTGAGCGATCTCTAACCACGCACCTTTTTTTGTCTTTAGAATCTATTTTGATTCTTAATTAGAATCTATTTATTGAGACAACTGAAAGTGGTATTTCCTTGTTCCAGGATTCTTTATCGTTTCTTTGAATCATTGGGTTTAGACATTACTTCGGTGATTTTTAATCGTTTCAAAAAACGTCAGCAACATACCCTTTTTGTGATTTCTTTTTATCAAAAAATCATACAAATGGTCGATTTGATTCCTGCGCGATACACTTTTAATCGAAAGAGTTTTACTTATAAATTTGAAAAAAAGAGTTTTACTTATAAATTTGAAAATTGGATCCTTTCGATTTTTATATGGAAAATATACTTACGAAGCTGTTTCAACTTATTAATTAACACTAACCCTAGATCCGTTCCCTTAAAAAATGAATCAATACTTTTTTTTACTCGAGCTCCATTAAGATCATGTACTATTTTCATCCCAACCCCCGACCTCAAAAAGGAGGGTTCTAGTGAAACAGAACAAACGATGTCGAGCCAAGAGCACCCTCATTCCTATCTAATTAATATAAAAAGAAAATGATGGATGTAAGAATCCACAGACGACCATATCCCTCAAGTCGCACGTTGCTTTTTACCACATCGTTTTAAACGAAGTTTTACCATAACATTTCCTAGTAGGTTGCTGTAAACAGTATGTAATTGATTCCATTATGGACTCATGAATAATCATTGGTTCGTTCGATACATAGTAATCCATACTTTTATGAATGGGTAATTTCTCAAGAAGTATCAGCACGAATTAAATTTAACCCCATATAATATATATAATAAATAATATATAATATATAGAAATATAATAAATATTTTTTTAATATATTATTTTATTTTTTCTTTAGAATTATAATCTAAATATTAGAATATAAAAAAATTGAACTAATAAATAACACAAATAAGTTTTTTTTAATCTGCATCTTGAGGTGACTTGCTAAAATAGATTCACCAATTTCACACTTCTTCCAGTACCAAGGACTCATAAGACATTATTAAAAATATTTAATTGATTGAAAAATTTCCTATTTCACTATCATTACATTATTTGAATAAGGCTTTACAGTAAAAATCGCATTTTGATAATAATAGAGAAAAATTCATATTCGGATTAAACCATAAAAAAAAATGTAAATTCTTTTTGTTTTTCACGAGGTGGTGGATAAAGACTGATAGAATAGAGGGGTTGTTATTCTTTTTGATAAATCATAATTAAAAGAGGATCCCCATACCTATCAGGTAGACTAAACAAATATCTTTGAAAGTAATTAGAAACATTCTATGTTAAAGGGTAAAGTTAAATATTTAAAATTTAGGGATAACAAATCTATTGTCACAAAACTCAATTGAAATAAAATAAAGTTTTCAATGAATCAATGAAATTGAAGAAATAGAACGATAACAATACATATATATATATAAGCCTTCGCTTCCTTTCTGCGTAGTTTATTTGACTTGGAGTCAATAATCCGGCTGCAATTATTTCCTAAGGAAAAGCGACTAAGATGTATGAATACACTTTGTCTCAATTGGTACATATCATATATTTACAATTTTTCATAAAAGAAAACACAAAATACTTAAAAACGGGGTTCAAAGAAAAGACATATGTTACGTATGTAACTTGATTTTTTTTTAATGAAATTCAGACAGCCGCATATATTGAAATTGGTATTTTACATTGACGTTTAACTACTATCTACTGCGTCAATTCTATGAAGATGATGAATCCTAAATAAAAAAAGAATCCTATTAGAGTGTTCCAGACTATTACTATTTTGTATAAATGTAAATTAAAATAAGTACAGATTAAATCATGGCTCGTATTTTTTTTTTATTTTATGAAGAACTAACTTATTAAATAGAAATATGATTTAATCTATGCTCTCATCTTACCTCTTACCTGTATACAAATAGATTCAATTACATCTGTGTGTTATTTGAACACGATTCGATTTTTTATTTTTGAAAAAGATATAATTCATATAAGAATCAATCATTATAGGAAAGCAAAATCAGATTATAACCAATCTTATTCCACTCTTAAAAAAAAAAAATAAGGTTGTTTAAAAAAGGGCAATCTTTCTTTTATTCTGATATAAAATAGAAAATCTATATTCTGATATGATATATATAATATAATAGGTATGCTCTGGGACGGAAGGATTCGAACCTCCGAATACCGGGACCAAAACCCGTTGCCTTACCACTTGGCCACGCCCCATTTTTGATTTCTATTCGACATTAATAAAGACTAATATTGATAGTAGTTCTTCGTCAATTCTAGTCCAAATCTATATAGAATAGATTAGAGTGTTGCTAGGATTTTGAGACATTTAGATAGAGAATTAAACGACATTTATTGATCATTACATACAATTCAATTAAGATATTGTATGAAAGTATGGTTTTGTCTATTCTCTTTTGATTTGAGAATTGAAGGATTTTTGATTGGGTTAATTCAAAAAAAAAATAAGATTATAATAACTCAAATTAAGAACTCATCATATTAATAACTCAATCAAAATAAATACAATTATCTTCAAGAACAAAGAAAAAAATGTTTGTTATGCTTAATATCTTTAGTTTGATCTGTATTTGTCTTAATTCTGCTCTTTCTTCAAGTAGTTTTTTCTTCTCAAAATTGCCCGAGGCTTATGCTTTTTTGAATCCAATCGTAGATTTTATGCCAGTAATACCTTTGCTCTTTTTTCTCTTAGCTTTTGTTTGGCAAGCTGCTGTAAGTTTTCGATGAGATCTTTAATACGGTCCTAGAAAAATTCATGATTTATTCTTAAAAAAAAAATTCTAACAATTCATAAGATCAGATAAGTCTTATAGTATAACCCTTCGATTCAAATAATGAAATTCTTGGATCGCCACAATAAGTCTGGGCTCCCCCCAGTTCCTCATTCGGACCCTTTTTTGCAGTGAAAGAACCTAGTAGATTCCTCCGCAATATCTAATTGCGGGTATGAAAAAGCTTTTGGTAATGAAAGACTTGACTCTTATTACAAATGAATTTCTGAAAATTCTTTTTTATTTCTATAGATTTAGAAAAATAATTTCGTGGTGTCAAAATAAGGTATGTGGTATAAAAATGGAGAATCTATTATCTTTTTTTTCCAAAAAAAATGATCTTGGAGATTGTGTAATGCTTACTCTTAAACTATTTGTTTACACAGTAGTGGTATTCTTTGTTTCTCTCTTTATCTTCGGATTCCTATCTAATGATCCAGGACGGAATCCTGGACGTGAAGAATAAAAAATAACAATAAAGTTTCTGTTTTCCTTGCTTGATTTTAAAATGTTCTTAGGATTTTATTTATTCCACATTTTTAACTATTAATTAAAATGAAATAAAAAAAAAGACTCGTTGAAAGAGAAATTGAAAGATAAAGAAAAAATACCAAGTCATTGACTAAAGCGGAAAGAGAGGGATTCGAACCCTCGGTACGAAAAACCCGTACAACGGATTAGCAATCCGACGCTTTAGTCCACTCAGCCATCTCCCCAAATTGAAAGAAAAAGGATAATTACTAGATTATATTACACAAAAACAGTAAGGCTTGAAAAGGGCCCTCTCTTTATACCTCTTTATTATTCAGTATATAATTATTATATAGATATCTAATTATAGAGACATAGAAAAATAGAAAAAAAAAAATATAGAAAATAAAAATCAGTGATTTCATTTAGGTAAAGTAAGGGCTCGAAAGCGATATCTCAACTCCACTATTCCAATGAATATAAATTTAGATATATAACCACCTAATGCCCCAAGAATATTATATATTATATAAACTATAAACTATAAATTATATAGCAATGAATTTCTTATATAAAAAAATTATAGAATTAATAAATAGTAAATAGAAAGTAATAATAAATATATATAAATATATAAATTAAAATTAAATAAATAATAAAAAAAGAGTACCTCTTTGCTTTCGTCTGCAAGATCCTTTTTTA